GCCAAAATAAATCGGAAGAAAAAGAATGCATTTTATGAGGAAATACCTATTTGCATTCTTTTTTGAATCCAGTTGCGAGGTATGAATAGTAAGTATGAATCATAGTTCCACTATTTCTTTTCTTGATCTATTCTATATATTTCGTGTTCCGGATACTATAATAAATATCCGACGAAGTAGAATCGTCTTGATAAAGATGAGAGGCCCTTTCTATGTATTCTCAATAGGATCCATTATAACAAGTCACACACTCATATTTCGGAAATACCGAACTAAAAAAATTTCGCGGTCGAACTAACAGAATGTCTAGAAATACAAATCTTGAGTAAAACAGAAAGTCGTTTTTTCTTTATTTAATGAAAAGACTATGATTTCATAATTCTTCTAAACCTAACTCATAGAAATTCCATCCAGTAAAACAGAAGAATTATAAATTTCTAAAATAATAGAAAGGAATATCGCGAATAGAGCCATTGCGACCCCCATAAGTGGTGTAGTTCCCCAACCCGGGGCTACTTTACCATATTCCGAATTCAAAGGTTTCAATAAATCTCCTACAGCAGTTCGTCTTGGTCCGGATCTAGAACTATCCTCAACAGTTTGTGTAGCCATAAATTCTATTTAATGATGATTGGTTGAGATCTGTTGACTTTGTATACTATTCCGTTGTAGTTGTACAAAAACGATCTTATCGTAGATTCATTGTAATCTTTAAATTATCTAAAAATGGAAACAGCAACCCTAGTCGCCATCTCCATATCTGGTTTACTTGTAAGCTTTACTGGCTACGCCTTATATACGGCTTTTGGGCAACCCTCTCGACAATTAAGAGACCCGTTCGAAGAACACGGGGACTAGTTCAAGTAATGAGTCTACCAATATGGAAGGCTCATTACTTCAATTGTACTTTTTCGAAAAATTATTTCATTTTTTTAGTCGGAACCTTAGGTGGTTCTCGAAAAAAGATAGCAAAAAAGATTATCCCTAAAGTCGAGACTAAAAGAAATGTATAAACCAATGCTTCCATGGATTCGATCGTGGTTTACAATTATAGCTTCCACACCTATTCGTTTGACATCATTTGTTTGGGATCACTTGTCAATTTATCATATAAAGAAAGAAAAAGAATCAAAGAAAAGACAAAGACAGTGATTCAAGTCCAAATTTTTCTGGTACATCATGCCAAATCAAAAAAAGGAGTGAAAGATACCAAAGCAATGACATATCAGACTACTTGTCTTCTTGTAGTTGGATCTCCCACTTTTTGGAATGTTCCAAATTCTACTTGAGCATCCAAATCTGGATCAATACCAGCAAAAACATCTCGGAACAAGGTTCTAGCGCCATGCCAAATGTGTCCGAAAAAGAAGAGCAAAGCAAACGTGGCATGCCCAAAAGTGAACCAACCCCTTGGACTGCTACGAAAAACGCCATCGGATTTCAGGGTAGCCCGATCTAATTCAAAAATTTCACCTAATTGAGCGCGTCTAGCATATTTTTTAACAGTAGCGGGATCGGAATAACTTACTCCATTAAGTTCGCCACCATAGAACTCCACGGTTACACCCACTTGTTCAACACTATATTTTGATTCCGCTCTTCTAAAAGGAACATCGGCTCTCACAATTCCATCTTCATCTATTAGAACTACCGGAAATGTTTCAAAAAAAGTTGGCATACGACGTACAAAAAGTTCCCGTCCTTCTTTATCTCTAAAGACGGGGTGCCCTAACCATCCAACAGCTATTCCATCCCCATTATCCATTGAACCTGCTCTGAACAATCCCCCTTTTGCGGGGTTATTACCAATATAGTCATAAAAAGCTAATTTTTCAGGAATTTTAGACCAAGCTTCCGATAAACTGAGATTTTCGGTTAACCCGGCGCTAACCCGTCGATATATTTCTTGTTGAAAGTATCCTTGATCCCACTGATAACGAGTAGGACCAAATAATTCGATTGGAGTAGTTGCTGAACCATACCACATAGTTCCAGCAACAACGAAAGCTGCAAAAAAGACAGCTGCGATACTACTGGAAAGTACAGTTTCAATATTGCCCATACGTAACCCTTTGTATAGACGTTGAGGCGGTCGAACACTAAGATGGAATAGGCCTGCTAATATACCCAACGTACCCGCAGCAATATGATGAGAGGCGATCCCCCCCGGAACAAAAGGATCAAAACCTTCTGCACCCCATGCAGGATTTACGCCTTGTACTTTTCCACTTAATCCATAAGGATCAGATACCCATATTCCAGGACCATACAAACCTGTTACATGAAATGCACCAAAGCCAAAGCAAGCCACCCCCGCGAGAAAGAGATGAATTCCAAAAATCTTGGGTAAATCTAAAGAGGGTTTTCCCGTACGTTCATCGCAGAATATTTCTAGGTCCCAATATACCCAATGCCAAATAGCCGCCAAGAAGCATAGGCCAGAAAACACAATATGTGCCCCTGCCACACCTTCATAACTCCAAATACCCGGATTTGTTATAGTTCCCCCTGAAATATTCCAACCACCCCACGAATTGGTTATTCCTAAACGGGTCATGAAGGGTATGACGAACATACCCTGCCTCCACATTGGATCAAGAACGGGGTCAGAGGGATCAAAAACCGCTAGTTCGTATAAAGCCATTGAACCGGCCCAACCAGAAACTAGAGCAGTATGCATTATATGCACAGAAAGCAATCGACCAGGATCATTCAATACGACAGTATGAACACGATACCAAGGCAAACCCATGGAAATACCCCTTAATCAAAGAAAAATGGACACTATGTCGTTTTATTTTATCGCATTGCAAAAAGAAAAGACTATGTATATAATAGAACTTATGCTATATTAACAGTAGATTTTGTATTGTATCAGAAAGTGGTAATATTATTTCATTCACTTAAGAATGAGGGGCCAATTCGAGTCGTAAGAACAAAGACAAGCAGATCTATTCTACACCCGATAAGTACCAATACGCAATGGCTATTTCACCTCTTATACCGAAAACAAAGGATAATCTTAATCTTATGCCAAAAGCTTATGAAAAAAGAATAATATTATTACTATCTATTATTATCTAAAAAACAAATAGATTCATCTTTTTAATCTCTCTTTTAGTTCAGTTTTAATTTCATTATAGATGATATGGTCGAGGGCGGTATCCAGCCTTCATGGATTTCTGTGATCTATGATCATAGAAGGGCCCTCTTGACTATTGAGTAGAAATCCAATAGAATTTATCAATAATAATGATTTCTTTTTTTTTTTTGGAGGATATACCGATGACTTTAAATGGTCCTAAACCTAAAGGGCCTTATCCCCCTGCTGGAAAGACTAGAAAAATTTGGGTAGAATTGTACACAGGTTTTTCTCGAGAAAGGAGGGGATTGGTATTCCAATTTGCAATCTCTTCTATAAGGTTTTTTCTCAGAAATTTCCTGGTAATCTTGCTTTCTGTTTTCCGGATTTTCCGGATTTTAATTGTTATTTATCGTTTGATTGTGGAAAATATTTATCTTTTGATTATAGAAAATAGAAATACGTACATTTTATTAAATGGAATTGGACTCATGATAGTTTTCATGGTTTTCGTCTTGTTCCATTTTACAAATCCAAATAGAGACGAGTATAAAGTAGCACATTTTATCGATGATTGCAAAATCTTCGTACTCCTTATTTTGCTCGTCCTTTATCTTTGGTATTTGGTCCAACCAGATTTTTGGGAAAATGGACCCTTTTGGATGATACTGTTTTATCTCCTTAGAGAGATTTTATTTAGATTTTACAGAAAACCCTTTTACTAAGGCTTTCCGGAATTCTATTTAATTTCTTCTATTTAAGGAGAAAAAACAGTATCCGATTTATATGGAATTTCCATTCAACTATTGCGTACTGATTACATGTATATAGAATCATATATTCTATTCTTTGTTTTTATAGGGAGGTAATTTATATGAAAATTACATTAAAGTATTCCGTAATGATCTCATGTATATATATATATATACAATATTATATGCTTACTTTATCTCTTCTTTACGTACTCTATGGATAGTAAAGAAGAAAGGTATTACCGCGATAGGTTTGTCTGGCTGTTAAAGGTTATTCTCTTGACACTATATATATCTTGGTTGCTGAAAGAGGCAGACCGAAGAATAAGAACAAAAATGATAGAAGAGAAAACTAGAAAAAGAAAAAGCAAGGATAAGAGGCAAGGAAAAAAAATAATAGAAAATATAGAAATTGCTGAACATAAGAAATTTTGATCTGCCCAAATTACTCCCCTATTGAGAAAGAATTTGAAATAGGGGATCAAAGAAGAGATAATCTATTCCCTAACATACATAAGACAATATCTTGAAGAAAATGAAAAATTTTGGAATCGAGTTCAAAAGGAAGAAGGCTTTTGTATCTTCTTTCTTGGCTACTTCTTATTCTTTGTCTATCGATAAGTATTGGTATTCCAATTTGGAATCTCTTCTATAAAGATTTTTATAAGGATTTTACTACTAATTTGCCATTTTTTGATTCGGATTTAATGAAAGAAAGGTATTTCATCATCAATCTTTGGTATCCAATACGATCGTAATGTCGTATGATAGTAGAAATTGGATTCTCTATCTACATAAGACTCCATAAGTCAGTCCTTTTCTATGAATGATTTATTGATGCATTTCTATTCCCTTTCTATCTGTCGCAAATTCGAAGTTTCGTCGAAAATGGGTTTTCTTCCTCTGTATTGTCTCCATTCACATGTATAAATATAGAATACATATATGAAGTTCAATCAAATTTCATGTGATTCAGTAAACAAAGTAACATTCCATTATTACTAGATCGATCCATGTGGGTCAATGAGTAATGAGGTAATAATGGTATTTTTCGAATAAATAACAAACTTAAGATTAAGATGCTCCGGAATCAAAATGAGGGAATGTCCACAATACCTGGGTTTAATCAGATCCAATTTGAGGGATTTTGTCGATTCATTAATCAAGGCTTGACAGAAGAATTTCATAAGTTTCCAAGAATCGAAGATACAGGCCAAGAAGTTGAATTTCAATTATTTGTGGAAAGACATCGATTGCTCGAACCCCGAATAAAAGAAGGGGATGCTGTATATGAATCGCTCACATATTCTTCGGAATTATATGTACCCGCGGGATTAATTTGGAAAACCGCAAATATACAAGAGCAAACGGTTTTTATTGGAAGCATTCCTCTAATGAATTCCCTAGGAACTTTTATAGTAAATGGAATATACAGAATTATGATCAATCAAATATTGCAAAGTCCCGGTATTTACTACCGTTCGGAATTGGACCATCAGGGAATTTCTGTGTATACCGGCACTATAATATCAGATTGGGGAGGAAGATCGAAATTCGAAATTGATCAAAAGGCAAGGATATGGGCCCGTGTGAGTAGGAAACAAAAGATATCTATTCTAGTTCTATCATCAGCTATGGGTTCGAATCTAAGAGAAATTTTAGATAATGTTTGTTACCCTGAAATTTTTTTGTCTTTCGCGAATGCTAAGGAGATTGGATCCAAAGAAAATAGCATTTTGGAGTTTTATCAACAATTTGCTTGTGTAGGTGGAGATTCTTCTGAGTCCTTATGTAAGGAATTACAAAAGAAATTTTTTCACCAAAGATGTGAATTAGGAAGAATTGGTCGACGAAATATGAACCGAAGACTAAATCTTCATATACCTCAGAACAATACATTCTTATTACCACGAGATGTATTAGCTGTTGCAGATCATTTGATTGGAATGCAATTTGGAATGGGTACACTTGACGATATGAATCACTTAAAAAATAAACGTATTCGTTCTGTAGGGGATCTCTTACAGGATCAATTCGGATTAGCTCTTGCTCGTTTAGAGGAAGCGGTGCAAAAAACTATATGTGGAGCAATCCGACGTAAATTGAAACCAACTCCTCAAAATTTGGTAACTTCAACTTCATTAACAACTACTTTCGGATCATTTTTTGGTCTACATCCTTTATCTCAAGTTTTGGATCAAACTAATCCATTGGCGCAGATCGTTCATGGGCGGAAATGGAGTTATTTGAGTCCTGGAGGATTAACGGGGAGAACTGCTAGTTTTCGCATACGAGATATTCATCCTAGTTACTACGGGCGTATTTGTCCAATTGACACATCCGAGGGAATCAATGTTGGACTTATTGGATCCTTAGCTATTCATGCGAGGATTGGTCATTGGGGATGTATAGAGAGCCCGTTTTATGAAATCTCTGAGAGATCAAGGGGGACACAGATGGTTTATTTATCGCCAAAGAGAGATGAATATTATATGATAGCCGCAGGAAATTCTTTGGCTTTGAATCGCAGTCTTCAGGAAGAAGAGATTGTTCCAGCCCAATACCGTCAAGAATTCCTGACTATTGCATGGGAACAGATTCATCTTAGAAGCATCTTTCCCATGCAATATTTTTCTATTGGAGCTTCCCTCATTCCTTTTATCGAGCATAATGATGGGAATCGGGCTTTAATGAGCTCTAATATGCAGCGGCAAGCAGTTCCACTTTTTCGGTCCGAGAAGTGCATTGTTGGAACGGGGTTGGAGGGTCAAACAGCCCTAGATTCATGGGCTTCCGTTATATCGGAATACGAGGGAAAGGTTATTTATGCTGATACTCACAAGATCCTTTTAACAAGTAATGGGAACACTATAAGTATTCCTTTAGTTATGTATCAACGCTCTAACAAAAATACTTGTATGCATCAAAAACCTCGGGTTCGCCGGGATAAATGCATTAAAAAAGGACAAATTTTAGCAGATGGAGCAGCTACAGTTGGGGGGGAGCTCGCTTTAGGAAAAAACGTATTAGTAGCTTATATGCCATGGGAAGGTTACAATTTTGAAGATGCAGTGCTTATTAGCGAACGTCTGGTATATGAGGGTATATATACTTCTTTTCACATCCGTAAATATGAGATTCAAACTCATGTGACAAGCCAAGGTCCTGAAAAGATCACTAGGAAAATACCACACCTAGAGGCTCATTTACTTCGCAATTTGGACAGAAATGGAATTGTGATGGTGGGATCTTGGGTAGAAACAGGTGATATTTTAGTAGGCAAATTAACGCCCCAAACGGAGAATGAGTCACCCTATGCACCAGAGGAGATATTATTACGAGTCATATTTGACACTCAGGTATCCACTTCAAAGGAAACTTCTCTAAAACTACCTATAGGGGGAAGAGGTCGCGTTATTGATGTGAAATGGGTCCGGAAAAAGGAAGTTAATTCAGAAATGATTCGTGTATATATTTTACAGAAACGCGAAATCAAAGTAGGTGATAAAGTAGCCGGAAGGCATGGGAATAAGGGTATCATTTCCAGGATTTTATCTAGACAAGATATGCCCTATTTGCAAGATGGAACACCCGTTGATATGGTTTTCAATCCCTTAGGAGTGCCCTCACGAATGAATGTGGGACAAATATTTGAATGCTCACTTGGATTAGCGGGGGATTTGCTAAAGAAACATTATAGAATAGCACCCTTTGACGAGAGGTATGAGCAAGAGGCTTCGAAAAAACTAGCATTTTCCGAATTATATGAAGCTAGTAAACAAACAAGAAATCCATGGGTATTTGAACCTGAACACCCGGGAAAAAGCAGAATATTTGATGGAAGAACAGGGGATCCTTTTGAGCAACCTGTTCTAATAGGAAAGTCCTATATCCTAAAATTAATTCATCAAGTTGATGATAAAATCCACGGACGTTCGAGTGGTCGTTACGCACTTGTTACACAACAACCTGTTAGAGGAAGAGCCAAGCAGGGCGGACAACGAGTAGGAGAAATGGAAGTTTGGGCTCTAGAAGGATTTGGTGTTGCTCATATTTTACAAGAGATGCTTACTTACAAATCGGATCATATTATAGCTCGCCGAGAAGTACTTGATGCTACGATGATTGGAGGAAGGATGCCTAATCCAGAGGATGCTCCAGAATCCTTTCGATTGCTCGTTCGCGAACTACGATCTCTGGCTCTAGAACTAAATCATTTCCTTGTATCTGAGAAGAACTTCCAGATTAATAGGAAGGAAGCTTGATCGGAATGAATCATCATTTTTATTTTGTTTATGATCGACCAGTATAAACATCAACAACTTCAAATTGGACTAGTTTCTCCTCAACAAATAAAGGCTTGGACCTCTAAAATCCTACCTAATGGAGAGATAGTTGGAGAAGTCACAAAGTCCGAGACTTTTCATTATAAAACCAATAAACCAAAAAAGGGCGGATTGTTTTGTGAAAGAATCTTTGGACCCGTAAAAAGTGGATTTTGTGCTTGTGGAAATTATCGAGTGATTGGAGATGAAAAAAAAGACCAACAATTTTGCGAACAATGTGGGGTAGAATTTGTAGATTCTCGGATACGAAGATATCAAATGGGATATATCAAACTTGCATGTCCAGTGACTCATGTGTGGTATTTGAAACGTCTTCCTAGTTATATCGCAAATCTTTTAGATAAATCCCTTAAAGAATTAGAGGGCCTAGTATACCTCGATTTCTCTTTTGGTAGGCCCATGGCTAAAAAACCAACTTTCTTACGATTACGAGGTTTATTCGAGTATGAAATTCCATCCTGGAAATATAGCATTCCACAATTTTTTACTACTCCAGGCTTCGAGACATTTCGAAATCGGGAAATCGCGACAGGGGCAGGGGCTATCAGAGAACAATTAGCAGATTTGGATTTGCAGATTATTCTAGAGAATTCACTGGAAGAATGGAAGGAATTAGGGAAGGAATTAGGAGACGAGGAGTCGACGAGAAATGAATGGGAAGATAGAAGAATTCGAAGAAGAAAAGGTTTTTTGGTTAAGCGTATGAGATTAGCTAAACATTTTATTCGAACAAATGTAGAACCAGAACGGATGGTTCTGTGCTTATTACCGGTTCTTCCTCCCGAATTGAGACCTATCATTCAGATAGATGGGGGAAAACTTATAAGCTCGGATATTAATGAACTTTATAAAAGAATTATCCGTCGGAACAATACTCTTACCAATCTATTAGCAAGAGGGGGATTCTCGCCGGGGGATTTAGTAATGTCTCAGGAAAAATTGGTACAAGAAGCCGTGGATACACTTCTTGATAATGGGCTTCACGGGCAACCAATGAGGGATAGCCAGAATAACGTTTATAAGTCATTTTCGGATATAATTGAAGGTAAAGAGGGAAGATTTCGGGAGACTCTGCTTGGTAAACGGGTTGATTATTCGGGGCGTTCTGTCATTGTCGTGGGACCTTGGCTTTCATTACATCAATGTGGATTACCTCGAGAAATAGCAATAGAGCTTTTCCAAATATTTGTAATTCGCGGTTTAATCAGGAAACATGGTGCTTCTAACATAGGGATTGCTAAAAGAAAAATTCGAGAAAAAGAACCCATTGTCTGGGAAATACTTCAAGAAGTTATGCGGGGACATCCTGTATTGTTGAATAGAGCACCCACCCTGCATAGATTAGGCATACAGGCCTTTCAGCCCATTTTAGTGGAAGGACGTGCTATTTGTTTACACCCATTAGTCTGTAAGGGTTTTAATGCGGACTTTGATGGGGATCAAATGGCCGTTCATCTACCCTTATCCTTGGAAGCTCAGGCAGAAGCTCGTTTACTTATGTTTTCCGATCTGAATCTCTTGTCTCCAGCTATTGGGGATCCTATTTGTGTACCAACTCAAGATATGCTTATAGGGCTTTATATATTAACGGTTGGAAATCGTCGAGGTATTTCTGCAAATAGGTATAATCTCGATAATTGCCAAAATGATCAAACTCAAGCAGTTGAAAATATTAACTCTACGTATACAAAGGATAAGGAACCGCATTTTTGCGGTTCCTATGATGCGCTTGGAGCTTATCGATGTAAAGGAATCGGTTTAGACAGTCCCTTGTGGGTTCGATGGAAACTGGATGAGGGTGTACGTATCATTGGGTCAAGAGAAGTTCCGATCGAAGTTCAATATGAATCTTTGGGTACTTATCACGAGATTTATGGGCACTATCTAATAGTAGGAAATGGAAAAAAGGAAGTTTGTTGTATATACATTCGAACCACTCTTGGTCATATTTCTTTTTATAGAGAAATAGAAGAAGCCGTACAAGGGTTTAGTCAAGTGTCTATTCATACACTATCTAGACTAAGAAATGCAATTTGGCAATGCCCCTTTCCGTAGGAATTTTGATCTTTTGAATCTCATTTTTATCATCATTTTAGAATTTCCGTGCGAATCAAGATGGAGATTGAAGAGAACAAAGAAAGTTAATTAAGTTTTCGAATCACTGACTCGGACCCATTGTCAAATTTTATTCAGCAGAATATAAAGGAGGTGCTTATGGTAGAACGGACCGATCTAGCCTTTCATAATCTGGTCTTTCATAATAAAGCAATAAATGGAGCTGCTATGAAACGACTTATTAGCAGATTAATCGATCATTTCGGAATGGGATATACATCCCATATCCTGGATCAGGTAAAGGCTTTGGGGTTCCATCAAGCCACTGCTACATCGATTTCGTTAGGAATTGATGATCTTTTAGCAATACCTTCGAAGCGATGGTTATCCCAAGACCTTGAACAACAGAGTTTTCTTTTGGAACAACACTATCATTATGGGAATGTACACGCGGTAGAAAAATTACGCCAATCCATTGAGATATGGTACGCTACAAGTGAATATTTGAGACGAGAAATGAACCCTCATTTTCGGATGACTGATCCCTCTAATCCAGTCTATCTAATGTCTTTTTCGGGCGCTAGGGGAAATGCATCTCAGGTACACCAATTAATAGGTATGAGAGGGCTAATGACAGATCCCCAAGGACAAATGATTGATTTCCCTATTCAAAGCAATTTACGCGAGGGACTTTCTTTGACAGAATATATAATTTCCTGCTACGGAGCTCGCAAAGGAGTTGTAGATACTGCTGTACGAACAGCAGATGCTGGATATCTTACACGTAGACTTGTTGAAGTAGTTCAACATATTATTGTACGTAGAAGAGATTGTGGTACTATTCGAGGTACTTCTGTAAGTCCTCAAAACGGGATGACAGAAAAGATGTTTGTCCAAACACTAATTGGTCGTGTATTAGCGGACGATATATATATCGGCTCACGATGCATTGCCACTCGAAATCAAGATATTGGTAATGGACTGGGCAATCGACTCATAACCTTTCGAGCACAACCAATATATATTAGAACTCCCTTTAGTTGTAGGAGTACATCTTGGATCTGTCAATTATGTTATGGTTGGAGTCCCACTCATGGTGATCTAGTTGAATTGGGGGAAGCTGTAGGCATTATTGCAGGTCAATCAATTGGGGAACCTGGCACTCAACTAACATTAAGAACTTTTCATACTGGTGGAGTATTTACAGGCGGTACTGTCGAACATATACGAGCCCCTTCTAGTGGGAAAATCAAATTCAATGAGGATTTGCTTCATCCCACGCGCACTCGTCATGGGCATCCCGCTTTTCTATGTTCTATAGACATGTATGTCACTATAGAGAGTAGGGATATTATACATAATGTAAATATTCCGCCAAAAAGTTTGATTTTAGTCCAACATGGTCAATATGTAGAATCCGAACAGGCGATTGCAGAGATTCGCGCTGGGATGTCGACTTTTCATTTTAAAGAAAAGGTGCGAAAACATTTTTATTCTGAAGTAGAGGGGGAAATGCACTGGAGTACTGATATCTACCATGCGCCCGAATATACGTATGGAAATGTTCTTCATCGATTACCAAAAACAAGCCATTTATGGATATTAGTAGGAAGTCTGTGCAAATCCCGTATAATGTCTTTTTCGCTCCACAAGGATCAAGATCAAACGAATACTTATTCTTTTTCTGTTGACGAAAGATATAGCTCCACCTTCTCAACGACTAATGATCGAGTAAGACAAAAATTTTTGAATACTTCTGTTAAACAGGATAGGGAAGTTCTTGATTATTCAAGACCGAAACGAGTCATATCCAACAGTCATTGGAATTTCGTACATCCTTCGATTCTTCAAGAGAATTCGGATTTATTGTCGAAAAAGCGAAGAAATAGGTTCAACATCCCATTACAATATCATCCAGAACAAGAGAAAGAACTAATACCCTGTTTTGGTATTTCGATTGAAATACCTATAACTGGTATTTTACGTAGAAAGAGTATTCTTGCTTATTTTGATGATCCGCGATACAGAAGTAAGAGTCCAGGAATTATGAAATATGGGACTCTAGAAGTAGATGAAGCAGAGTTAAACGGAGTAGAAATAGAGCTAGACGAAGTAGAAATAGATGAAGTAGAGCTAGACGAAGTAGAAATAGATGAAGTAGAGCTAGATGAAGTAGAAATAGATGAAGTAGAGCTAGACGAAGTAGAAATAGATGAAGTAGAGCTAGACGGAGTAGAAATAGATGAAGTAGAGCTAGACGGAGTAGAAATAGATGAAGTAGAGCTAGACGAAGTAGAAATAGATGAAGTAGAGCTAGACGGAGTAGAAATAGATGAAATAGGAATAGATGAGGTAGATTCAATCTTAAAAAAAGAGGATTTGATTGAGTATGGAGAAGCAAAAGAATCTAGTCCAAAATACCAAATCAAAGTGGACACCTTTTTTTTCATTCTTCAGGAAGTGCATATCTTATCAAGATCCTCATGCATAATGGTTCGTAACAATAGTATCATTGGAGTAGATACACGACTCACGTTAAATAGAAGAAGTCAAGTAGGCGGATTTGTCCGAGTGGAGAGAAAAGAGGAATATATTAAACTGAAAATCTTGCCCGGGGATATTCACTTTCCTGAAGAGACAAATAAGATATCCAAGCACAGCGGTACTTTGCTACTACCAGAAAGGAAAAAAAAAGATTCTAAAGAATCAAAAAAATCCAAAAAAGGAATGTATGTCCAAGGGATCACACCGACCAAGAAAAAGCATTTTGTTTCGGCTCGATCCCTAGTCACATGTGAAATAGCCGACGGGATCTATTTAGCAAGGCTTTTCCTTCAGGATCTCTTGCAGGAAAAAGATAATCTCCAACTTCGAGTTGTCAATTATATTTGTTATAGAAATAACACGTTAATTCCAAGAATTTCTCACACGAGTATTCAATTAGTTCGGGCTTGTTTAGTATTGAATTGGGGCCAAGAGCAAGATGGTTCTATAGGGGAAGTTCATGCTTCCCTTGTCGAGGTAAGGGCAAATGATCTGGTTCGCCATTTCATAAGAATCGAGTTAGTCAAGTCCGCTATTTCGCATGCTGGAAAAAGGTATGATAGGATAAGTTCAGGATCGATTCCCGATAATCGATTAGATCACGTCAATACCAATTCCTTTTATTCCAAGGCGAGGATCCAATCACTTAGCCAACAGGAAGGAACTATTGGCACGTTGATTCGAAATAAAGAATGTCCATCCTTCATGATTTTGTCGTCATCTAATTGTTCTCGAATCAGTCTATTCAATAATTCGAAATATCAAAGTATGTCAAAAGAATCGAATCTTAATTCTAGAATTCGAATTAGGGATTTTTTAGGGCCCTTAGGTCTTATTGTACCTAAAATATCGAATTCTTCTTTATCTTACTATTTAATTTTAATAACGCATAATCAGATCATGTTAAAGAAATATTTGCTACTTGACAATTGGAAACAAACTTTCCAAGTACTTGAAATACTTCAATATTCTTTACTAGATGAAAATTGTAGAGCTTATAAATCTGATCTATGCATCATTTTGAACCCATTCCATTTGAATTGGAGCTTTCTTCCTCACAATAATTGTGAAAAGGCGTCCACACTAATTAGCCTTGGCCAATTTATATGCGAGAATGTATCCGTATTTAAATACGAGCCGCACGCAAGAAAATCGGGTCAAATTAGCATTGTGAATCTTGATTCCTTAGTTATAAGATCTGCTAAGCCTTATTTAGTCACTCCAGGAGCAAGCATTCATGGTCATTATGGAGAAATCCTTTACGAAGAGGATACGTTAGCTACGTTTCTATATGAAAAATCCAGATCCAGTGACATAACACAAGGTCTTCCAAAAGTGGAACAGATCTTCGAAGCGCGCTCGATTGATTCAATATCGATGAACCTCCAAAAGAGAATTGAAGGTTGGAACAAACGTATACCAAGAATTCTTGGCATCCCTTGGGGATTATTGATTGGAGCTGAGCTAACCATGGCCCAAAGCCGTATCTCTTTGGTTAGTAAGATCCAAAAGGTTTATCGATCCCAAGGGGTACAGATTCATAATAAACATATAGAGATTATTATACGTCAAGTAACATCGAAAGTATTGGTTTCCGAAGATGGAATGTCTAATGTTTTTTTGCCTGGGGAATTAATTGGATTGTTGCGGGCGGAACGGGCGGGGCGCGCTTTGGACGAATCCATCTGTTATCGGCCAATCTTACTGGGAATAACAAGAGCGTCCTTGAATACTCAAAGTTTCATATCCGAAGCAAGTTTTCAAGAAACTGCTCGAGTTTTAGCAAAAGCAGCTTTACGAGGTCGTATTGATTGGTTGAAAGGCCTGAAAGAGAACGTTGTTTTGGGAGAGATTCTGCCTGTTGGTACCGGATTCCAAGGATTAGTACATCGTTTAAGACAAGACAAAAACACTCATTTGGAAATTCCAAATCAAAAAAAGGATCTATTCAACTTGGAAATCAAGGATATTTTGTTACACCATAGAGAATTATTTTGTTCTTACGTGACAAACAATTTCCATGAGACAAATTTTCATGAAACATCAGAATAACCATTTATACGATTTTCTAATTCCTAAAGCGGATTCCTTTTTTACTTTAACCATACTTTTCACTTTCGAACAGATCCCCTTATTGATTTGGTAATCAAGAAAATAATTGCAAAGGAAAATAAAAGGGTTTATGTCCTCTATCAAAGGGCCATTCCCCCAGAAGGTTCCA